AAAGAAGACGCACGAATCAAAATTGCAGAAACCTGGGATACCATTCTTTTTGCCCAAACAATAAGGGGGTTGATGTTAGTAATGCAGTCAATTATTAGAAAATATTTTGTATTGCCTTTATTGATAATAGCTAAAAATATTGGCCGTCTATTATTTTTACAACGTCCTGAATGGTCTGAAGATATAACGGAGTGGCATCGAGAAAAACATGTGAACTGCACCTATAATGGTGTTCAATTATCAGAAACAGAATTTCCTAAAAATTGGTTAACAGACGGTATTCAGATAAAGATACTATTTCCTTTCCGTTTGAAACCTTGGCATAGATCTAAGATCCAACCTTCTCAGAAAGATCCAAATAAAGAAAAACACACAAAAGATTATTTTTGTTTTTTAACGATTTGGGGAATGGAAACAGATTTTCCTTTCGGTTCTCCCCGAAAAAAACATTCCTTTTTTAAACCCATTTTTAAAAAACTCGAACAAAAAATTATAAAATTTCGAAAGAAACGAACAAAATTTTGTATAAAGGTTCCAAAAGAAAAATGGATTATAAAAAACTTTCAATTTATAAAAATCCTAATGAAACAACTTTTAAAAGTAAATCCAATTCTAGTATTTGCATGGAACGAAGATTCGAGTGAAATAAACAACGAAAAAGATTATATAATAACTAATCCAATTATTCATAAATCATCTATTAAAATCCGATCCATTGATTGGACAAATTATTTACTCATAGAAAAAAAACTAAAAGATTTAACTGATAGAACAAATACAATCATAAATAAAATAGAAAGAATTACAAAAGACAAAAAAGGAGTATTTAGTCCTCTAAAAATAAATCTTATTCCTAACAAACCAAGTTCTAGTGCTAAAAGATTAGAAGCACAAAAAAATATTTTTCAGATATTAAAAAGAAGAACTGCTCGATTAATCCGTAAATCACATTATTTTATAAAATTTTTCAGGGAAAGCATATACATAGATATATTTGCATGTATCAGTAATATTTCCAGGATCAATGCACAACTTTTTCTTGAGTCAACAACAAAATCCATTGATAAATACATTTATAATAATAATAAAAATAAAGAAAGACTTGATAAAACAAATAAAAATAAAATCCTATTTATTTCTACTATAAAAAAATCACTTTTTAATAGTAATAATTCTAAAATATTTCTTGGTTTATCTTCCCTCTCACAAGCCTATGTATTTTACAAATTATCACAAACACAAGTTATGCACTTGTATAAGTTCAGATCTGTTGTTCAATATCCCGGAACATCTTTATTTCTCAAAAATGAAATAAAAGATTCTTTTCGAACACACGGAATAATTCCTTCAAAATTAAATTATAAAAATTATGGAAGGAATGAATGGAAAAATTGGTTAAAGAATCATTATCAATACGATTTTTCTCATCTCAAATGGTTTGACTTAGTACCACAAAAGTGGCAAATTAGAATCAATCAACTTTGTAAGGTTGACAATAAATATTTGAAAACAAAAGATTCATATGAAAAAGAAAATGATTATAAAACCCACTTAATGGTATGGCCAAATAACAAAGAAAATTTTCAAAAAATTTATCGATATGATTTTTTATCATATCAATTGATTTATTCTGAAAATAATAAGGACTCAGATAATTATGGGTTACCATTTCAAGTAAATAAGAATCAACAAATTTCTGATACTTATAACTATAATACACAGAAACAAAAATTTTTGAATATGTGGGAGAGTATTCCTATCACTAATTCTCTAGAATTCAAAGATTCTATGGATAGGGAGAAAAATACAGATAGAAAATATTTGGATTGGACACTTATCAATTTTTGTCTTAGAAATAAAGTCGACATTGAAACCTGGCTCGATATCAGTACCAACAATAAGAAAAATACTAAGAATGATACTCATAATTATAAACTTATGGATAAAATGGATCGTTTTTATTTCATAATTCATCAAGAAATCAATGCATCCAATCACAAAAAAACACTTTTTGATTGGATGAGAATGAATGACGAAATATTAAACCGCCCGATATCCAATCTGGACCTTTGGTTCTTTCCCGAATTTGTATTTTTTTATAATGCATATAAAAAAAAACCGTGGGTTATACCAATTAAGTCACTTTTTTTTAATTTTAACGTACGCAAAAATTTTAGTAAAATTAAAAACATGAATCGAAATCAAAAAAAAGCTACCCTTATACCATCCAATCAAAAAAAATTTTTTGAATTAGCAAATAGGAATCAAGAAGAAAAAGAACCTATAAGTCACCAAAATATTTTATCAGATGCCCAAAACCAGGGAAACCTTGAATCGGTTCTCTCAACCCAACAAAATGATATTTACGAAGAACCAAAACGTAGAAAGAAAAAACAAGAAAAAAGCAGTACGGAAACAGAATTTGATTTCCTGCGAAAAAAGTATTTGCTTTTTCAATTCAGATGGAATAATCTTTTGAACGAAGATCTAATCAATAATATCAAGGTATATTGTCTCCTGCTTAGATTGATAAATCCGAAAAAAATTTCTATATCCTCTATTGAAAGGAAAGAATTTAATCTGGATATAATGCTGATGCAGAAAGATTTCACTTTTACAGAATTGATAAAAAAAGGGATATTTATTATCGAACCCCTTCGTCTAGCTGTAAAAGGTCATGGACAATTTATTATGTATCAAACCATAGGTATTTCATTAGTTCACAAGTGTAAAGACCAAAAGAATAAAAAAAGATATAGAGAAAATATTGATAAGAAAGAATTAATTGTAAAACAACAAAATATAATGAAAAAAAGAGAACAAAATAAGTCCGATTTACTTGTTTCTGAAAATATTTTATCATCTAGACGTCGGAGAGAATTCCGAATCCTAATTTGTTTCAATTCAAACAATATAAATTCTATAGATAAAAATACAATATCTTTCAACAGAATAAAAAATTGTGGTCAATTTTTGTATGAAAAGAAAGATCTTGACAGAGATCAAATAAAATTAATTCAATTAAAATTATTTCTTTGGCCCAATTATAGAGTAGAAGATTTAGCTTGTATGAATCGTTATTGGTTTAATACTAATAATGGTAGTCGGTTCAATATGTTAAGGATACATATGTATCCACAATAGAAAATTCATTGATTAAACTTTTATCTTATTTATTCCCTCGTATACTATATATATCCTATTATATCCTATACCAATATATATACCGAATATATAAATTCAATAAATGCACATACAACTTGTCTTACAGTCCATTCTGATACATGATACTAATTCACTGATGGATCAATTAGATCCAGAAATGAATCAATAACGAAATTTGTGTATACCAGATTCAAATAGCTCCCATTATTATTACTGATCAGTAAAATTCATATTCGTAAAATAGGAAGTATAAGAATTTTTTATGATAAAAAATTCATTCATATCTTTTATTTCGCAAGAAGAAAAAGAAGAAAACCGAGGGTCTGTTGAATTTCAAGTATTCCGTTTTACAAAAACGATACGGAGACTTACTTCACATTTGGAATTCCACAAAAAAGACTATTCATCTCAGAGAGGTCTACGTAAAATTCTAGGAAAACGCCAACGCCTGCTGGCTTATTTGTCAAAAAAAAATAGAATACGTTATAAAGAATTAATCAGTAAATTGAATATTCGAGAGCTAAAAAGACGTTAATTTGAAGAGTTATTTTTAAGTTTTTTATTTATTCTAGCTTGAATTTTGATCAATTTCTTTTAATTTTCAGCAATTCATGGAATAAGAAATCCGGGAAAACCCTATGACTGGACCAACTAAAAGAAAAGACCTCATGGTAGTAAATATGGGGCCTCAGCACCCATCAATGCATGGTGTTCTTCGACTAATCGTTACTTTAGATGGCGAAGATGTTATTGACTGTGAACCCATACTAGGTTATTTACACAGAGGGATGGAAAAAATTGCGGAAAACCGAACAATTATACAATATTTGCCTTATGTAACACGTTGGGATTATTTAGCTACTATGTTCACAGAAGCAATAACTGTAAATGCACCAGAGCAATTAGGAAATATTCAAGTACCTAAAAGAGCTAGTTATATAAGAACTATTATGTTGGAATTAAGTCGGATAGCTTCTCATTTGTTATGGCTTGGACCTTTTATGGCAGATATTGGTGCACAGACACCCTTCTTCTATATTTTCAGAGAAAGAGAATTAATATATGATCTATTTGAAGCTGCCACCGGAATGAGAATGATGCATAATTATTTTCGTATTGGAGGAGTAGCTGCTGATCTACCTTATGGATGGATAGATAAATGTTTGGACTTATGTGATTATTTTTTAACCAGGATTACTGAATATCAAAAGCTTATTACACGAAATCCTATTTTTTTAGAACGAGTTGAAGGAGTGGGAATTATTAGCGGAGAAGAAGCAATAAATTGGGGTTTGTCAGGACCAATGCTAAGAGCTTCCGGAATCAAATGGGATCTTCGTAAAGTTGATCATTATGAGTGTTACGACGAATTGGATTGGGAAATCCAATGGCAAAAAGAAGGAGATTCATTAGCTCGTTATTTAATACGAATTAGTGAAATGGCGGAATCTATCAAAATTATTCAACAAGCTTTAGAAGGAATTCCGGGGGGTCCCTATGAGAATTTAGAAATTCGACGCTTTAATAGAGCACGAGATTCGGAATGGAATGATTTTGAATATCGATTTATTAGTAAAAAACCGTCTCCGACTTTTGAATTGTCAAAACAAGAGCTTTATGTAAGAGTTGAAGCTCCAAAAGGGGAATTGGGGATTTATTTGATAGGAGATCAAAGTGTTTTTCCTTGGAGATGGAAAATTCGCCCGCCGGGTTTTATTAATTTGCAAATTCTTCCTAAGTTAGTTAAAAGAATGAAATTGGCTGATATTATGACGATACTAGGTAGCATAGATATCATTATGGGGGAAGTTGATCGTTGAAATGATAATTGATACAACAGAAGTACAAGCTATCCATTCTTTTTCTAGATTAGAATCTTTAAAAGAGATATATGAGACCGTATGGATGCTTGTTCCTATTGTGATTCTTGTATTGGGAATTACAATAGGTGTACTCGTAATTGTGTGGTTAGAAAGAGAAATATCTGCAGGAATACAACAACGTATTGGACCTGAATATGCCGGACCTTTGGGAATTCTTCAAGCTCTAGCAGATGGGACAAAACTACTTTTCAAAGAGAACCTTCTTCCATCTAGAGGAGATACGAGCTTATTCAGTATCGGACCTTCAATAGCAGTCATATCAATTCTATTAAGTTATTCAGTAATTCCTTTTAGTTACCGTCTTGTTCTAGCCGATCTAAGTATTGGTGTTTTTTTATGGATCGCCATTTCAAGTATTGCTCCGATTGGACTTCTTATGTCAGGATATGGATCAAATAATAAATATTCTTTTTTAGGTGGTCTACGGGCTGCTGCTCAATCAATTAGTTATGAAATACCATTAACTCTATGTGTGTTATCAATATCTCTACGTGTGATTCGTTAGGACATCAACATTTATTTTAATTCTCGGTTTTTAAGAATAAACCTTAATACATTGAATAGATATCTTATTTTTTTATTCACCCCTTCACTTCAGGGTGATGTTATTCACTATTCGTGTTGATGAACTAAACTAGATAGTTAGATGAGTGAAATAAAACAGCTTTTCAATTTGCTGTAAAAAGGTTGAGTCTCATGTTCTATGTACAAGAGTTAAGTGAAAGTAAACCTAAAAGGGTTCCCCCAAGACGAATGGATTAGTCATCATCTCTTGAAGCGGGTTGAAAAAAAAAACTCTATGGAGTTTTTACTCTACTTTGTATGTGTTACCATACATGATATGGAGATTCCAAAAAAAGGAGTGGATGATTAGGAACACCAAGGTACACAAAGGATTAGTAATAGAGATTATGTAATTTATCCTAAAATACATTTTGATTATCTAAAAGAAATACTAATTGGGGCTTTAATTTGGTAGAAATGATCAAGTCGTACTCCCCATAATTCCGATCCAGAGTATGCTCCTATCCACCGATTAAATGAATGACTATCAGGAACGAAGTAATCCTTTACTTTTGTGAACGACTTTTTTTCTGAGTAAGAATAAAATAAAAGAATTGCAACAAAAAAAGATATTTTTTTTTATTGTTGCTTTTCTATATCCATATTAATTGAGATTAAATTCTTATCATGATTCATTAATTAATCTCTGTATATGTTTCGTAATGAAAAATTATAAGATGAAATATCTATTTACATTGCTAAAAGCAGTATCTTCTTTAAGGATGAAGTTCTTACTCAATTCAAGAAAAAAATCCAATGGAATCAAAATTGGAATTAAATTACAAAGTAAAGGAAAAGATAAATTCAGAAGTGCTTTTCAAAAGTATAGCAGACAGAATTTCATTGGTATAATTCAGGAGTTCTCAATTTATTTGTACTTTTATTCTACAAACGGAGTAAGATGAAAAAATATCAAATTGGGCGGTCCTTATATTTATTTATGACCCTCGAGGAGCCGTATGAGGTAAAAATCTCACGTACGGTTCTGGAATAGCGATGATAACAGTGATCTTATCACCGACTATGATTATCTAACAGTTTAAGTACAGTTGATATAGTTGAGGCACAGTCAAAATACGGGTTTTGGGGATGGAATTTGTGGAGGCAACCCATAGGGTTTATCGTTTTTATAATTTCTTCTCTCGCAGAATGCGAAAGATTGCCGTTTGATTTACCAGAAGCAGAAGAAGAATTAGTAGCAGGTTATCAAACCGAATATTCCGGTATTAAATTTGGTTTATTTTACGTTGCTTCCTATCTAAATCTACTAGTTTCTTCATTATTTGTAACAGTTCTTTACTTGGGCGGTTGGAATTTCTCTATTCCATACGTATTCGGCCCTGAACTTTTGAAAATAAATGAAACAGATGGAGTCTTTGAAACGACAATTGGTATTTTCATTACATTAGCTAAAACTTATTTTTTCTTGTTCATTTCTATCACAACAAGATGGACTTTACCAAGACTAAGAATGGACCAACTTTTAAATCTTGGATGGAAATTTCTTTTACCTATTTCTTTAGGTAATTTATTATTAACAACTTCTTTCCAACTCTTTTCACTATAAAGAATTATACATAAATCCAATATTTTCTATTTACTCGATTCACCTCAAACAAGAGAAAGAAACAAACATAAAAATTTTTATCGATATTTACAATATGCTCCCTATGGTAACTGGATTCATGAATTATGGTCAACAAACAGTACGAGCGGCACGGTATATTGGTCAAGGTTTTATAATTACCCTTTCTCACGCGAATCGTTTACCTGTAACTATTCAATATCCTTATGAAAAATTGATAACATCAGAGCGTTTTCGTGGACGAATACACTTTGAATTTGATAAATGCATTGCTTGTGAAGTATGTGTTCGTGTATGTCCTATAGATCTACCTGTTGTTGATTGGAAATTGGAAACTGATATTAGGAAAAAACGATTGCTTAATTACAGTATTGATTTCGGAATCTGTATATTTTGTGGTAATTGCGTTGAGTATTGTCCCACAAATTGTTTATCAATGACTGAAGAATATGAACTTTCTACGTATGATCGTCACGAATTAAACTATAATCAAATTGCTTTGGGTCGTTTACCAATATCAATAAATGATGATTATACAATTCGAACAATTTTGAATTCGCCTAAAATAGAAAATAACAGATAAATCGCTTGATTCAAGAGCAATTTCCAATTGATAAAATTTGTGTTTTTATCTCAATTAAAAAAGTTTATTTTTGCTCTAAGAACTCCAAATCCCAACTGTTTATTTGGTTGGTTGATGAAAATTCCGGATTAATTTGTATTGAAGATTTTTCTACCTTAAATATTTCAAAGATTTTATTAGGTTTATATGATTGATCCGATAACTCTGTCTACTGTCTACATAAATTAAAACTCATTAGGATTTTATTTAATTAGGAACGTATTATAAAAAGAGTAACTTAATTTCATTTTTCTGTTCAAGTCAATAAGATCATGAAACTTTTTATCTTTTATTTTACATAGAATGGATTTACCTGGACTAATACATGATTTTCTTTTAGTATTTCTGGGATTAGTTCTCATATTAGGAGGTCTCGGAGTGGTATTCTTTACCAATCCAATTTTTTCTGCCTTTTCCTTGGGATTGGTTCTTGTTTGTATATCTTTATTTTATATTCTCGCAAACTCTCAGTTTGTAGCTTCTGCACAACTCCTTATTTACGTAGGAGCTATAAACGTGTTAATCATATTTGCCGTAATGTTCATGAATGGTTCAGAATATGACAAAGACTTGAATCTTTGGACTGTTAGCGATGGGGTTACTTCCTTAGTTTGTACAAGTATTTTTGTTTTATTAATTACTACTATTCTAAATACATCATGGTACGGAATTATTTGGACTACAAAATCAAACCAGATTCTAGAACAAGATTTAATAAATAATAGTCAACAAATTGGAATTCATTTATCAACAGATTTTTTTCTTCCATTCGAACTCATTTCGATAATTCTTTTAGTTGCTTTGATAGGTGCAATTGCTGTGGCTCGTCAATCATAAATTTTTCAATAAAACCAGCAATCCCAACGAAATCTTCGGTATTTTTTAGATTCAAATTTGTTATATTTTCGTCAATAAAATAAGTTTAATTGTTGTTCAGATTGAAATAAAATGAATAAAGAAGGAGTTGGTCAATTTAATGATGCTCGAACATGTACTTGTTTTGAGTGCCTATTTATTTTCGATTGGTATCTATGGATTAATCACGAGTCGAAATTTGGTTAGAGCTCTTATGTGTCTTGAACTTATATTAAATGCAGTTAATCTCAACTTTGTAACTTTTTCGGATTTTTTTGATAGTCGTCAATTAAAAGGAAATGTTTTCTCAATTTTTGTTATAGCTATTGCAGCCGCTGAAGCAGCTATTGGACCAGCGATTGTTTCATCAATTTATCGTAACAGAAAATCCACTCGTATCAATCAATCAAATTTGTTGAATAAGTAGTCGTTCGTAACATGGGGATCATACTTGTAAAAATGTAATAACTAAAAGTATTTTGGATGTTTTTTGTGTTCTATAAACCGATCCAGAATAGGTTGATTAAAAAAATTCTGGTATATCATTGATTCGTCTAGTATTTGCGTTTAAATATGTGATTCATTTACAAGTTTATACTAGATCGAAATTTAATAAAGTTAAAAATTTTTATAGATCCAATGTCACATTCAGTAAAGATTTATGACACATGTATAGGGTGTACTCAATGTGTCCGAGCTTGTCCCACAGATGTATTAGAAATGATACCATGGGACGGGTGTAAAGCTAAACAAATAGCTTCTGCTCCAAGAACAGAGGACTGTGTTGGTTGTAAGAGATGTGAATCTGCCTGTCCAACAGATTTTTTGAGTGTTCGAGTTTATTTATGGCATGAAACAACTCGAAGCATGGGTCTAGCTTATTGATACATTCCAGAAAACTCCACTTGAATTCATAATCCATTTTATTTTTTTTTTACCGACAAAAACCCGCGTTCGAAAAGAAATATAGAGTTTTTTTCTTTTCGGGTACGGGTTTTTGGTCCAAGTGTATCTTGTCTTTACCACGAATTATTTTCCTTGGTTAACAATAATTGTAGTTTTGCCTATATTTGCAGGTTTGTTCCTTTTCTTTATTCCTCATAGAGGGAATAAAGTAATGAAGTGGTATACTATATGTATATGCGTGTTAGAGCTCCTTCTAACAACCTATGCATTCTGTTATCATTTTCAATTTGATGATCCATTAATTCAACTAGCAGAAGATTATAAATGGATTAACTTTTTTGATTTACACTGGAGATTAGGAATAGATGGCCTTTGTATAGGACCCATTTTACTGACGGGATTCATCACTACTTTAGCTACTTTAGCGGCTCGGCCAGTTACTCGAGATTCGCGATTATTTAATTTCCTAATGTTAGCAATGTACAGTGGTCAAATAGGATTATTTTCTTGTCAAGACCTTTTCCTTTTTTTTATAATGTGGGAATTAGAATTAATTCCTGTTTATCTACTTTTATCTATGTGGGGAGGAAAGAAACGTCTATACTCAGCTACAAAGTTTATTTTGTACACTGCAGGGGGTTCCATTTTTCTATTAATGGGAGTTCTAGGTATGGGGTTATATGGTTCCAATGAACCAACATTAAATTTTGAAAAATTAGCTAATCAATCATATCCTGTAGCATTAGAAATAATATTCTATATTGGATTTCTTATTGCTTTTGCTGTTAAATCGCCGATTATACCCCTCCATACATGGTTACCGGATACCCATGGAGAAGCACATTACAGTACATGTATGCTTCTAGCCGGAATCTTATTAAAAATGGGAGCGTATGGATTGGTGCGTATAAATATGGAATTATTACCCCACGCCCATTCTATATTTTCTCCTTGGTTGCTGATAGTAGGCACAATTCAAATAATCTATGCAGCTTTAACATCTCTCGGACAACGTAATTTAAAAAAAAGAATAGCCTATTCCTCTGTATCCCACATGGGTTTCATAATTATAGGAATTAGTTCTCTAACCGATACGGGACTCAACGGAGCCGTTTTACAAATAATTTCTCATGGATTTATTGGTGCTGCGCTTTTTTTCTTAGCAGGAACGAGTTATGATAGAATACGTCTTGTTTATCTCGACGAAATGGGTGGAATAGCTATTTCAATGCCAAAAGTCTTTACACTCTTCAGTAGCTTTTCAATGGCTTCCCTTGCTTTACCGGGCATGAGTGGTTTTGTTGCAGAATTAATTGTATTTTTTGGAATAATTACTAGCCAAAAATACCTTTTAATGACAAAAATACTCATTACTTTTGGAATGGCAATTGGAATGATATTAACTCCTATTTATTCATTATCTATGTCACGTCAAATGTTCTATGGATACAAGTTATTGAATATTAAAAACTCTTATTTTTTTGATTCGGGACCACGGGAGTTATTTATTGTAATCTCTATTTTTCTACCAGTAATAGGTATTGGCCTTTACCCCGATTTCGCTCTGTCACTATCAGTTGAAAAGGTAGAAGCTATTATATCTAATTATTTTTAGCGATAGTTTTCACATGAAAAAAATAATTATTACTTTATGTAAAAAATAAAAAAAAAGAAGTATAATCTGATCATTTGACATTTGTGAGAACCATTTGAATCACTACACTACTTGATTTAAATGGTTCTCAACGAAGCTTACATATTTCTATATGTAATATGTCTGTTCTCTTTTTCTATTTGTCAGGTCTTTTCTTCAATTACATGGTTGTTAATGTAAAAGAACCATAACTATGTAGCCCTATTCCTAATAGATTAACCCCAAAATAGCATATCCAAATTATAAGAAAACCTAGAAAAGCCACAATCGCAGAATTTGCACTTTGCAAATTAGTATTTGTTCTAATATGTAAATAAATTGCGAATATGGTCCAAGTAATAAAAGCCCACGTTTCTTTTGGATCCCAATTCCAATATGATCCCCATGCCTCATTCGCCCATACTGCTCCTGAAAGGATACCTATCGTTAAAAAGAGAAATCCTAAACTAATAACACGGTAACTCCAATGATCTAGTTGTTGAATCAACTGGGACCTATAATAATTCCTAAAAGAAAAACGAGAAGTACTTTGTAAAATAGTGGATTTTTGAGTGATATATTCGATCTCACTGAAAAAAAAAGACTCATTTAATAAATGTTTTATTTTACCAAAACTACTTATATTTTTTTGAAATATAATGACTAAAAGTGCTACCGATAATAAGGATCCACATAAAAGAGCTGCATAACCCAATACCATCATACTTACATGCATCATTAACCATTGGGACTGTAGAGCGGGTACTAATATTTTGGATTGATGCGTTTCAGTTAAAAGGCCTGAAGTAGCAAAGCCTTGAGTAAAAATCGCGATTGGTGCAGTTATTGCACTTAAATGAGTTTTCTGGTTTTTAAAATAAGAAATCATATGAATAATGTAGAAACTCCACGAAAGAAAGATTAATGATTCATATAAATCACTTAATGGAAAATGTCCCGAATAAATCCAACGAGTGAATAATAATCCTGTTATACATAAAAAAGTAACTATCATGCCTTTTTCTAATGAATCAGATAGGGTTACTATTTCATTTTTTACTAAAGTGATCAAATGAATTGTAATTACAATTACAACGATTGAAAAAGAAATATGAGTTAAAATATGCTCTAAAATGGAAAATATCATAAAAAAAGTCCCTTAATTCAAAATTACGAAAATAAAGAATTCAATTAAGTTCCATATTCATTATATTATAGGACTATGAAATTTTTGGATAATTTATCAATTCTAATTGATAAAATGGCATGCCGCCACTCGGACTCGAACCGAGATGCTCTAGCACTGCTTCCTAAGAGCAGCGTGTCTACCAATTTCACCATAGCGGCTTGTTAAATAATAATAGCTTATTTTGATTCAATCGTCGAGATTGAGGAAGTCAATGCAATGTTTTTATAACACATTACATTAAAATTAAAAGTCGTTAAAATTTCAATTTGAGCGTTCAATACGAAGACTTATTTTTTTTTTTATTTTCGGTTGTTGGTCTTATATAACAAAGTTGCTGGTACTCTTGTAACTAAAAAATTTTTCTTTCATTTAAATCCAGGGATCCCACTCAAAAGATTTTTTTGTCATCTTCTTTTGGTAATGATTTGTTTTTTATTTATCCGATCTTATTTCAAAAATTTTAGATAATAAAATGCATTTATCTTCTTAATGAAATTCATTTAAAAAGAGGACTTTTTTGTGTTACAATTTTATACAACATTGAAATCAAAGGACCTTCTTTATTCTTTAATGCATGTATCGTTTGATAGTTCCATTCTGAAATTTTACTCATTGTTAAGGTTAAGATTTTTCTTGTGTCAATCAAAAAGTTGTGTTAAGTTAAAAAAAACAATAAATTAAGTCCAAATCGATTCAAAGAAATTTTATATAACAAATACGTTTCAATATAGATTGAAAGGTATTTTAATCTTATTTTTTTATAAATATTAAATATAAATATAAAGAAAGGAAAGATCAATATATCGATAATTATTAGATTATAATATATATATATATGTAAATCGATTAAAAAGATATAAATAATATAAAGATATAATATTTTTATTTATTAATTAAAGTTATCAATATAGATCTCTATTTGGATGGATTTGACAATCCAAATAGGATCTATTTTTTATTATTCAAGGTCGTACATACTATCCAACTAAAACTAAATTTTATAATATAAATCGAAAAAAAAAAAGGAAAAATAAAGTTTTTTTGCTGGAATTAAAAATGGGCACGGGACTATCTAGTGATACAGCGACTTAATTATTAAGTAAACAAAAAGGGTCCAGTTTTAAATTCCAATGAAAAACCGAGGTTCAACTTTCAACAACCTATTCCTTTTTATTTTATTAATTACTAAATATTTTTTTATATTTCATTTGCTTTTCGATAGATATAAAAACCTCTTTTTATATCTATCAAAATAGGTTGATGGTGAAAATCAAAATCCCCACCCCGGAAATGATAAAATATACAAAAAAGATAATTAAATCATCTCTTTTTTTAAGTAGTTTTTTAGAGTAAACAGAAGAGTTCGTATTTGACATATCATAAGATAGAAGTCAGTTCGATTTTCTATTGGTCAATTCAACACATTAAGAAATCAAAATTATTCATTCTATATGAAAATCATTGATTTTATTTTCATTTTATATAAAACCCCATGACATTTATTATTATTATCTATACCCTTTTTGTGGAATCCGGCGGATTAAGATTATTATAACGTTTTATTACTTATCGAAAAAATTTTTTGAATTACCATTAGAAAGAGATACTGCTAACGAGAATGCTTTTAACGCTACCCAATATCCCTTCCTTTTCCAAATATTTTTACGAATACGTTTTTTTGAACTAGAAGTACGTTTTTTTGGAACTGCCATTAAAAAATGAATAGGTTATTTTTATAGTTGGATGTGAAAGACATCTATTAATATTTTATTTAGTTGATTAGTTTAGAGGCGATACCCTATATTATGATTATTATAAAATTATGATTATTAAAAACAAAAAAATGAATAGAAACTTTTGTATCAGCAAAATCACATTTGTTTTTTACTAAATTTTACTAAAAAAATGAAATAAATAATTAAACTTTCAATTTATATCTCTATTTATTTTGTTTTATGTTCAATTTAATTTACATGTCATAGAAAAAACTATAGCGAAAGATTTTTGTTTCAATTATCTATAAAAATTAAAGCTGGCTTTTTTAATGTTAGTTGTGGATAGATAATAGAAAAACTTATCGAATTTAGGAAGTTCTACGAGTAATTCTATAATTCTAAAGGATTTTATACATTGGAGTACCCCACCCAACCCCCCCATTTTTTTTTTTTAGTTTATGTTATGTAAACTAGTTTTTATGTAAAGTATAAAGTAAAGTGACGGATATATAAAAATGTTTTATTTGAATATAATACAATTGTAACTTGAGCATTTGATCAATTATAATTTATTGATTTTAATATTATGAAAAATTTTCATTCTAATAATTTTTAATTTATTCCATATCTTAAATTCAATTTAAATTATTAGAATTTTAAGATATTCCATATCTTTCTTTTTTATTGACTTATTTTAAAAGAGGTAAGAACCAGTGAATTGGAAAAAATTAATGAAAAATTTAAAGTTTTATTTTTTATGGAACATATATACGAATATGCATGGATCATACCTTTGATTCCACTTCCAGTTCCTTTTTTAATAGGAGCTGGAATTCTTTTTTTTCCTACAGCAACAAAAAAATTTCGTCGTATGTGGGCTTTT